AAATGAAAGTCAAAAAAGAAAAGACATTCTAAGGTAAGGTCACTCTTCTTTTGTTCTAAAATTAAGAAGGAAAATAGAACAAATTAGATACAATAAAAATAAAAGACAGGGGGTTCAAATAGATATTCTTTCATATTAATTTAAAGTTGAATGAAATTAAACACCAAAGTTTTTATTCTTTTTTTTTTTTTGTTTTCATATTAATTATTATTTTGATTATTTTATAATAGAAATAAAATATGTATATAATATAAATAATTAATCGAAATATTTATATATTATCTGTTGATTTCGAATCACAGGACAGGATGGGTAGATGTCACAGATGATGGATTGATTTCTTACCTATGTCACTATATTTTTGTTCGTCTGTAATGATTTATTGTATTGATGAATCAAAAATTTTCAATTGTACCTTACAAGTACAAGTGGTATTTTTGTTTATCTTCCTATTTTTTTTTTTCAAAAAAAAAAAAATGGAAACTTAGGGAAATGCTTTATAAACATATGTATGTATAAAAAAATAAAATAGTTCATTTAGCTTCTTTATGCCCACTATAACTAGTTATTTTGGTTTTCTACTAGCAGCTTTAACTATAACCTCAGTTATATTTATCAGTCTGAGTAAAATACGACTTATTTGATTTGAAATTTTTTGATATTCTAGAGATATTCTATAGTTCCTTATCGTGTCCATTTCCAATTCTTGGTCATACAGATTAATATTTAAGAATAGATATTTCCTCCATTTTTCCCTTTCAAACAAATTCAAATGATTGAAGTTTTTCTATTTGGAATCGTGTTAGGTCTCATTCCTATTACTTTGGCTGGATTATTTGTAACTGCATATTTACAATACCGACGTGGTGATCAGTTGGACCTTTAATTAATATCTCTTTTGTTTATTGACCTCCTATTTCTTTGTTTTAATCCTAATCCCCAGGAGGTGTCAAATTTGGACTTTAGTTTAGACTGCTGTTCAAATATTTCATTTCAGTGTCATTCTCAATCTAACAAGAATAGAATCACGCTCTGTAGGATTTGAACCTACGACATCGGGTTTTGGAGACCCGCGTTCTACCGAACTGAACTAAGAGCGCTTTTTTCTCATAAATAATTTAAATAAAATATTTTTTTTTTATTTTTTTTTTATGAGGCCCCAATACATCTTTTCAGACATATACAATACCAATATATTGTAATATATTGGTATTGTATATGTCTGAATCGGTCTCAATTGATCCCTTGTTACTGCTCATACAGATGATAAGTTGATAAGTAATAGTTAGAGATAGGGATGACAGGATTTGAACCCGTGACATTTTGTACCCAAAACAAACGCGCTACCAAGCTGCGCTACATCCCTTTCAATTGGTTTCTAGTGTCATTGTAAAGAATCTTTGTCTTGTTTTCCATATTTTTCTTTTCTCTGTTGATATTATATATATCAATTATTCAATTATAATGCCATTTTTTCTTTCTTTTTAGTTTCCTATTCTATATTATAAGGAAGGATATGAAAAATAAAAATATTTAATTAACTAAAAAAAAGAATGTTTAGAATATAAAAAAAGAAAGAATATACATATATATAAAAGTATGAAAAATAAATAAATTAAATAGGAAATTTCCCGAAACTAAATCGGAAAAATATTTTTCGGGAACGCTCGGGCAGAAATAGACTTCTTTTTTTTTGTAAAAAAAATCTAAAGAATCATTGTCCAATTCAATTTGAATTAGGAATTCTGCCGACAAATACAAATGGTTATAAATTAAATAATCATCTGATCATATTTTTCTATGTGATTAGGTATTACAAATTACAAGAAAGAAAAGAATAATTAAAGAAGGAGGATTTTTAATGCGAGATCTAAAAACATATCTCTCCGTGGCACCAGTGATAAGTACTCTATGGTTCGCGGCTTTGGCGGGTCTCTTGATAGAGATCAATCGTTTATTCCCGGATGCATTGATATTCCCCTTTTTTTCATTCTAGTTATTGGCACAGGAAGGGTTGAAGAAGATTCGAGATCCAACTCCATATCTGTGATTAAATCTGTGATTAATCCTTTTTTCTCTTCTTTTTTTATTCTTTTTTTAGAATTCGAATAAATAAGTTAGAAAAGAGAAAGAATAAGGGTGAATTTGGCTTCAGCGAAACTCGGAATCTGGCCCAAGCTGAAATGGAATTGAATTAAAAATTTTCCATAATTGAAATGTGGAATTTTTAATTCAATTTCATTTCAAAATTAATAATAGAGTGAGACCAAAATGGAAATGAAATGGCTAAGACGGAAGCAACAATATTATACAAGATACTTAAACAAAAACTGAAATATTGCACTGCGATTCGAATTATCAACTTCTACTTTTTTCGTTCCTTTCTTATTCTTCGAATCCAAAAATGGAAGAGTTAAGTGAATCAAAAAACTAAAGGAGGTTCATGGCCAAAGGTAAAGATATCCGAGTCACGGTTATTTTGGAATGTACCAATTGTGCTCAAAATAGTGTTAATAAGGAATCAACTGGTATTTCCAGATATATTACTCAAAAGAATCGACACAATACGCCCAGTCGATTGGAATTGCGAAAATTCTGTCCCTGTTGTTGCAAACATATGATTCACGCAGAGATAAAGAAATAGATAAAATTGATCGCTTCTGTGTTACCCCTCCAAACAAAGGGAACATGAACAAACAAAGGGAACATGAAAAAAATGATCTATCTATTTTTTATATTTGTTCTATAAATTTCTATAACTAACTATATATATATATATAGTTTATATAAATAAAAAGGTAGGTGGCAAAAATAGAAAAAAAAATAAATAAATATTTTTTAGAAAAACTAGGATTTTCGGGATAGAAATAAACAAACCATGGATAAATCTAAGCGACTCTTTCTTAAATCCAAGCGATCTTTTCGTAGGCGTTTGCCCCCGATTCAATCGGGGGATCGAATTGATTATAAAAACATGAGTTTAATTAGTCGATTTATTAGTGAACAGGGAAAAATATTATCTAGACGCGTGAATAGATTGACCTTAAAACAACAACGATTAATTACGATTGCTATAAAACAAGCTCGTATTTTATCTTCGTTACCTTTTCTTAATAATGAAAAACAATTTGAAAAGGGTGAGTTGACCACTAGAACTACTACTACTATCAGTCTAAAAAAAAAAAAATAGAGTTACTCTTCAATTGAATTCAAATTTGAATCGAAACGAAAATCAAATGTGGATTGATGTTTTGTTCGAAAACTACGACAATCCAATTTGGGTTGTTCATTTTATTTTGATGTTATTTTTATGATTTTATGATATGAATTCGATTTTTTATCATATAAAACTCTACTACCTTCCCGGAGACTGAACTCCGGGAAGGTAGTAGAGTTTTATATGATCTCGTTGGCAATCATAAAAAGACAATCCCTTTTTAATATAGCTATTTGTGCAACTATTTTACGATTAAGGAGTAATTGCCTCTTGTACAGATTATACATTAAATTATGATAACTATAGTATATTTTTTCTTGATTCTCACCAATTACTGCATTTATTCGACTGATCCACAAACCGCGAAAATCCCTTTTTTTCCTATCTCTATCCCGATAAGCCGAAACAAAAGCTTTTATTTTCTGTTGAGTAATAGTTCGAGTAAGTCTTGAATGAGTCCCGCGAAAGCTTGATGTAAATAAACGAATTTTTGTCCTGCGTTTACGAGCTATATATCCCCGTTTAATTCTGGTCATTGAATAAATAAAACTTTGTTTTTTGTTTGATGAATAACTATTTGATTTCCTTTCTTTCAGTTATTCTTTTCTTCCCCCCCTAATTAATAACAAAAATAGATTCGTCCAATGTATAAAATCAAAATTCCAATGGCTTTTGCTACTATAACCTTCCCAACCACGATTTTTTTCTTTTTATTTCTAAGCATTTAACCTGGAAACGAAATAAGAAATTGTATTGATACTAGGTATCAAAAAAACATAGTCTATTAAATAGAAATAGATAAAGAAATGGTGAGTTCCATCGTTTCTATGATTAATTTTTAAACAAACAGTCAGGTCCTCTCTATACACCGGAGCCCCCCCTTCATTTAATCAATGTTATTGTTAACTTGTACAGTTCACACTCTTTGGCTCTACCCATGAAATATCTAATAATAGGTCTTTCACAACGAACGTTAGCTATACAGTAACGGTATTTTAGTATGAAGATTAGCTAGGTAGCTGACCCTCTTAGTCCGTTTTTGCAAAAATAAGAGCATAATCTTTCCGCTTTTTAATTGAAATAGGATTTTCCCCGCTTAAGAGGTAACCATTTGCTTTGCTACCGATGGGGAAGCCTTGCCTTGCTCATCCTAAATTGCATGATTGGGTTGGCACCAATCAAAACCATAAATTTGATACACAATAGAAATAAATATATATATATATTATTAATATTAATAGATTTTTAACCGATCACCGATATTTCTTTTCTTTTGTCTGAGTCTATGGATTTGAACGAGTCGCACATACACCCTAGTACACGTTCCTCGGCGCTGAGGGCATCCCCGAAGAGCGGGGGATTTCGTGACATTTCGAATTGGCTGTCTTGTGTTTCTAATAAGTTGTTTCATAGTTGGCATGGTGAGTCATATACATACTGAGCTGGTTTAGATCAATCCGAACCCGATGATTACGAATTACTTATATTCTATTAATAGAACTATTCCCTTAAATCCGGTAAGGAGATGAAAGTAAGAAGATAAAATAAAATCTCAAATCGTGTATTTGCGCGGACTCCTTGCCGTTAATCTTTTATTCAACCGCTACAAGATCAACAATTCCGTGAGCTTGGGCTTCTGTTGCCGACATAAAAACATCTCGTTCCATGTCTTCGGATACAAGCCATAAAGGTTTGCCCGTTCTTTGTACATAAACCTTTGTGATAGTTTCGCGCAGTTTCAATAGTTCTTCCGCTTCCAGGATAAATTCTCCCGTTTGTGCCTCATAAAAAGAACTAGCGGGTTGATGGATCATTACCCTGATGATATAAAGGTTTCTTCTCTCTCGCACGATAGGGCGAGAGAGATAAATAATAAAATAATAATAAAAAAAACACAAAGATAAAATTGAATAACCGTACAGGCATCTTTTGCGTATTGCATACGGCTATACTATGGAATTGATTTTTACCTTACATCGAAGATCGAAAAAATACAAAATATACTGGGTCTGATAGACCCAGATCAGTAAATGATCCAATAACCATCCTTCCTTTTTTAGAGTATTTTAAAAAATACTATGACGGCTCTCTTGCTTTATTATTTCGTCTGTTATTTAGCAATCCCAAAGTTTCTTTTTTTTTTCAAACAGTTATAAAATAAAAAACAATTTTTTTATTTCCTATTCTTTCATAACATAAATTTTTATACAATAAATATTGTTAAAAGCTTTCCGGTGTGAAAACTCAAAACAAAAAATTTTGTGACACTGAAATAGGCTCCCGATAGATCAGATCAAATCGTAAATACCCCTTTTTCATACTACTCTTTCGATACATAATCGAATGGTTTTGAAAAAAAATTGTATATCGAATTCGAAGTGCCATGCTATTATTACTTGATATTCATAGGGCGAAGGCATAGTCTTTTTATTTGAGGAAAAAAAGACTCATTGGCGCCAAGCGTGAGGGAATGCTAGACGTTTGGTAATTTCTCCTCCTGCCAAAATAAAGGATCCCATTGAAGCAGCTAATCCCATGCATACTGTCTGTACATCTGGTTGTACAAATTGCATAGTATCATAAATAGCTATTCCGGGTATTACCCATCCGCCCGGAGAATTTATAAACAGATACAAATCTTGGTTATCGTCCTCTATACTGAGATATACCATAAGGCCGATAAGTTGATTCGATATTTCACTATCAACTTCTTGGCCTAAAAAAAGTAATCTTTCTCGATAAAGTCGATTGATTAGGATAAAATTTTATCACCTAAGAGCCGTACATACATCTTTTGATGCATACAGTTCACCAAAAATAGCAAAAAGGAATCAATGTGTAGATTTCAAACCTCTTTCCTTTTTTTCAATGGACTTTTCCGAACTTCTTAAAGAAAGGAAAGGTTTTTTTCTTACATTTTTCAAGAAAGATGACTTTTATTTTTTTGACTCCTTTATCTATTTTATTTATCTATTTTATTATATTCGATCTATATTAATATAGATCGAATATAATAAAATAGATAAAGTACTAACCTTATTCCTTATTGAATTAACTTTTCATTGATGTATTGTTTTCATCGAGATCGAATCGAAATCGAATCGAAATCGCAATGTAATTTTCTTGTTTCTGAATGGGCTTCTTCAATTCTTTTAGGTTTCTGTTCCACTCTGGGTAAAGAAAGAAAAGATCTGTCCGATTTTGATTTGCACATATAGGACAAATACTGCAATACCACGTCTTTTTGCTACGAACGCCCTTTTATTTTTGTGAATTTCTTGTTTCACGTTTTCTGCCAAATACCAAATATATGATATGATATGATAGAAGTAGTATAATCGTAGATATATTCCCAATTGGTTTTTTCTAAACAGAGCCTCGATGCTTCATTTTATTGGTCTAACCAAGCCAACCATAAATTTTTATCAATTTAGAATAGTAATCTGGAGACCCCCAACCAAAAAATCGATCTAATTGCACTTCATTACACTTCACGCTCAAAATTTTTTATGATTCAATCAATCTTTTTGGAGGTGAACGAGAGTATATCTCGATCGGGGGAGAGACTGGGGAAATCCCATATAACCCAATATATCTGACAAGTCGCACACTATATGTCAACCCAAGATGCATCTTCCTCTCCAGGACTTCGAAAGGGTACTTTTGGAACACCAATAGGCATTAAATGGAGAAAAAAATGGAGCAGTATATCTCACTTTGATGTGGAAACGTAAAAATGGGTTTATTGTGTTAAAAATGATTTGTCTTTATCATATTGTATTTAATTTATTTATAAATCATAAATAAAAAAGGCAGACCAAATGCAAATGAAATAAAGTCAAGTTCTTCCAAATAAGTCCTCCTTTGAGTGATAAACGAATATGTCTGCACTGCAGTCACTGATAGAAAGACTTATATTATAGAAATATAAAAAAATAGGGTAGGGCAACCCCCCTACCATTGCGTATTGTTACTTATCGGGTATAGAATAGATCTGCTTCTTTTTGTTCCTACGACTATAATTATTCCATTATTACTAAAAAACTATAACAAATATGAATCCTTTATCCGAGATAATCTACTGAAAAAGGGGGGTTCCATAGAATATAGTTTTTTCCAGTGCAATAAAGTTACATAGTGTCTATTTTTTGTTGATATAAGAGGTATTTTCATGGGTTTGCCTTGGTATCGTGTTCATACCGTTGTATTAAATGATCCCGGCCGTTTGCTTTCTGTCCATATAATGCATACAGCTTTGGTTGCTGGTTGGGCCGGTTCGATGG